TCCCTTCTTTCACTCCGATAGTATCATAGATCGGAATCGATGCAAAGGAAATGAATGCATTTCCACACTATAATAAATCAATAAGTTAAGTGGAATAGATAGAACATTGGATCATGCCACATCACTTATTCTATTCTACGGATCTTACGGAGCCTGTTCGTGGATGACATGATTCGGGTATGATCATAGAAAATATTCTCCTCAAGCGAACCGGCCTATCCTCTGCTACGTAGGGGGCTTACGTTTTGGTTGGATGCGGAGACACATTTGGTTGTGAATTCCAACGTGGCGAATAAAATCATATATCTGCATGGCCAAATCAATAGTTCAAGTCACACACTCCCATAATCCATTCTCTCCTCGGAAAATCCACTTCAACTATTCGTATCAAATAAGGAATACAATACTTCCGAGTTGAAGAGAAGTATCCAAAAAACATGTCTTATTTTTTTTTTCAATAATCCATATTTGTAGCAATGAAATACTATTGTCCTCCCCGATATATGATCAATTACAAATATCTATGATATGTCTTCTCTATAAAGGACCCGAAATACCTTGCTTACGTATCATTGGAAAGTGCATTAACATAAATACGGCAGTAAGGAGAGGCAATACAAAAGTGTGTAAACTATAAAAACGAGTCAAAGTGGATTGGCCCACACTAGCACTTCCACGTAATAACTCTACTAAAGGAGATCCTATTACAGGAATAGCTTCAGGTACGCCTGTCACGATTTTTACTGCCCAATAACCAATTTGGTCCCAAGGTAAGGAATAACCAGTTACACCAAAAGATGCAGTCAATACAGCCAAAACCACACCTGTAACCCAAGTTAATTCGCGAGGTTTTTTAAATCCACCTGTGAGATACACACGAAATACGTGCAGGATCATCATGAGAACCATCATACTTGCTGACCATCGATGAACTGATCGGATTAACCAACCAAAGTTGGCCTCAGTCATTATGTATTGAACAGAGGAAAAAGCCTCTGTAACGGTTGGACGATAGTAAAAAGTCATAGCAAAACCCGTAGCTACTTGTACTAGAAAACAAGTAAGTGTGATCCCCCCTAAACAATAAAATATGTTGACATGAGGAGGAACATATTTACTAGTTATATCATCTGCAATCGCCTGAATCTCAAGACGTTCCTCAAACCAATCATATACTTTATTGAGATAGGTAACCCAATAGAACTCCCCCTCTGAGAACCGTATATGAGAATTTCATCTCGTACGGCTCAAGCGGAAACACACAAATACTGATTTCAACGGATATATAATAGAAAGTTCAAAACTTCATTAGCCGCTTGATTCGATTTGCCTCGAAGATACGAAGTAACAAAAATCTGGAATCTCTTCTTTGTGATGATAATACCAAAAAATATCAAGTTGGCTCATCTGTCTTTCTTTATGTTGATCGTTACAGGCCTCTTGAATCTTCTCTTCCCTATTTTTTATTTGTTATTTGATTTATTTTTTTTTTTTGTGCGTACTGCGGATTTACTCTTGTTTTACTATTGATAGGAATTCTCTTGTTGAGACCCTATGAATCAATTGAAACCTCAGATTCATACTAGAACCACGATGATTTAGCCTCAAGCTAAACTCAAAGGTTCTCTGAGTAAGAACCTTTGATGATCACTTATTGAATGAATGGATGTAATGACTCAACAAAATCTAGAGAAAGAGTTATCCTTCGGTCAAAATAAATATGAAGGAATAAAATTCGTTTGATTTAGGAAATACCTATTTGAATTTTTTTTGAGTCCGGTTGCGAGGTCTGAATAAATAGTAGGTATGAATCATAGTTCAAATATTTCTTTTCTTGATCTATTCTATATATTCCGTGCTCCAGATACTAGAATAAATATCCGACGAGGTAGAATCATCTTGATAGAGATAACAGGTCCATTCTATGTATTATCAATAGGATCAATTATAACAAGTCACACACTCATATTCCGGAAATACCGAAACAAATAAATTCCACGGTCGAACTACCAGAATAGAATGGTCTAGAAATCCAAGTCTAAAGTAATTTTTTCTTTGATTGAAAGACTAGGACTTCATAGTTCTTATAAACCTAACTCATTGAAATTCCATCCAGTAAAACGGAAGAATTATAAATTTCCAAAATAATAGATAGAAATATCGCAAATAGAGCCATTGCGACCCCCATAAGTGGTGTAGTCCCCCATCCCGGAGCTACTTTACCATATTCCGAATTCAATGGTTTCAATAAATCCCCTACAGTAGTTCGTCTTGGCCCAGATCTAGAACTATCCTCAACGGTTTGTGTAGCCATAAATCCTATTTAACGATTGGTTGAGATCTGTTGACTTTGTATACTATTCCGTTGTAGTTGTAAATAAGCGATCTTATCGTAGATCCATTGTGATCTTGAAATTATCTAAAAATGGAAACAGCAACCCTAGTCGCCATCTCCATATCTGGTTTACTTGTAAGCTTTACTGGGTACGCCTTATATACCGCTTTTGGGCAACCCTCTCAACAACTAAGAGATCCATTCGAAGAACACGGGGACTAGTTGAAGTAATGAGCCTCCCATATTGGGAGGCTGATTACTTCAATTAAATTATTTCGAAAAGTTATTTCATTTTTTTAGTCGGAACCTTAGGCGGTTCTCGAAAAAAGATAGCGAAAAAAATTATCCCTAAAGTCGAGACTAAAAGGAATGTATAAACCAATGCTTCCATGGATTCGATCGTGGTTTACAATTATAGCTTCCACACCTATTCATTTGGGATCATTTACCATATCATATAAAGAAAGAAGAAAAGTCAAAGAAAAGATGGTGATTCAAGTCAAGATTTCTCTGATACCCGATGTCAAATCAAAAAAAAATAGAGGCGAAAGATACCACAACAATGTCGTATCAGACTACTTGTCTCCTTGTAGTTGGATCTCCAAGTTTTTGGAATGCTCCAAATTCCACTTGAGCATCCAAATCTGGATCAATACCAGCAAAAACATCTCTGAACAAGGTTCTAGCGCCATGCCAAATGTGTCCGAAAAAGAAGAGCAAAGCAAACGTAGCATGCCCAAAAGTGAACCAACCCCTTGGACTGCTACGAAAAACACCATCGGATTTCAAAGTAGCCCGATCTAATTCAAAAATTTCACCTAATTGGGCACGTCTAGCATATTTTTTCACAGTAGCAGGATCAGAATAACTTACTCCATTAAGTTCGCCACCATAGAACTCAACAGTAACACCTACTTGTTCAACACTATACTTTGATTCTGCCCTTCTAAAAGGAACATCAGCTCTCACAATTCCGTCTTCATCTACCAAAACTACCGGAAATGTTTCAAAAAAAGTAGGCATACGACGTACAAAAAGCTCGCGCCCTTCTTTATCTCTAAAGACGGGGTGTCCTAACCATCCAACAGCAATTCCATCCCCATTGTCCATTGAGCCTGCTCTGAATAATCCCCCTTTTGCCGGATTATTACCAATATAATCATAAAAAGCTAATTTTTCGGGAATTTTAGACCAAGCTTCCGATAAACTAAGATTTTCGGCTAGCCCGGCACTAACTCTTCGATATATTTCTTGCTGAAAGTATCCCTGATCCCACTGATAACGAGTAGGACCAAATAATTCGATTGGGGTAGTTGCTGAACCATACCACATAGTTCCAGCAACAACAAAAGCTGCAAAAAAAACAGCAGCAATACTACTGGAAAGTACAGTTTCAATATTGCCCATACGTAATCCTTTGTATAGACGTTGAGGCGGACGGACACTAAGATGGAATAGGCCAGCTAATATGCCCAAAGTACCCGCTGCAATATGATGAGAGGCTATTCCTCCCGGAACAAAAGGATCAAAACCTTCCGCGCCCCACGCTGGATTTACAGATTGTACTTTTCCAGTTAGTCCATAAGGATCGGACACCCATATTCCAGGACCATACAAACCTGTTACATGAAATGCACCAAAGCCAAAGCAAGCTACCCCTGAGAGAAATAAATGAATTCCAAAGATCTTGGGCAAATCCAAAGAAGGTTTTCCCGTACGTTCATCACAGAATATTTCTAGGTCCCAATATACCCAATGCCAGATAGCTGCCAAGAAGCACAAGCCGGAAAACACTATATGTGCCCCTGCCACACCTTCATAACTCCAAATACCCGGATTTGTTATAGTTCCTCCTGAAATACTCCAACCACCCCACGAATTGGTTATTCCTAAACGAGTCATGAAGGGTATAACGAACATACCTTGTCTCCACATTGGATCAAGAACGGGATCAGAGGGATCAAAAACTGCTAATTCGTATAAAGCCATCGAACCAGCCCAACCAGAAACTAGAGCTGTATGCATTATATGAACAGAAAGCAATCGACCGGGATCATTCAATACGACAGTATGAACACGATACCAAGGCAAACCCATGGAAATACCTCTTTATCAAAGAAAAATAGACACTATGTCACTTTATTTTATCGCGTTGGAAAAGACTATATCTATATATACTATGTACCTAACCTTTTCAGTAGATTCTGTATCAGAAAGGATTAATATTTATTCCATTGAAAATAACGGAACAATTTTGTTCGTAAGAACAAAGAGAAGCAGATCTATTCTATACCCGATAAGTACCAATACGCAATGGGAGGATTGGTCCCATTTTTGGGGAACGAATGGATAGATACTTGTTTATCATTCGAACGATCGATTTCTTCGTTCAAATTTTTTCTTTATTCATTCTGTCTTACTCTATAAACTTTCCAATCTATGTATCAAATAGAATAAAGAGAAAAAAGGGATGAAGACAATAAACCATTGATTGTTACGTTTCCATATTAAAGTGAAGTATAGTACTAAATTTTTTTCTTTAATTTAATGCCCATTGGTGTTCCAAAAGTACCTTTTCGGAGTCCTGGAGAGGAAGATGCGGTTTGGGTTGACGTATAGTGCGACTTGTCAGACATATTGGGTCATATGGGATTTACCCGTTCTCTCCCCTGATCGAGATATCCTCTGTTTCGCCCAAGAGATATTGTATTGAGTGAAGCATCAATCAATCATTCGGAGCGTGAAGTGCAATTAGATCAATTTATTTTATATTGGGGATCAATATTATAAATTTATAAGAATTTATGGTTTACTTGGACTGATAAAATAAAGTATCCAGGCTCCGTTCAGAAAATACCAAATCAATAACAAATTGTTAATATAATATATGTACGATTACCACTTGTATCATAAATGATTCTTATACCTACTATTACTTTATACCTACTATTACTATAGTAGTGATAGTAGTGATCCAAAATTGCCAACCAACGGAATAGTATGATGAATACATCAAATAGTTTTGGGAAAGCAAGACACGAAATTAACTAAAAAAAAGAAGTCATAACAAAAAAATGGTACTGAGACCATTTGTCCTATATGTGCAAATAGAATTCGGACAGATCTTTTCCCGGGGTAGACCATGAACCTAAAAGAATTGAAAGGGCCCATTCAGGAACAAGACAATGACATCGTGATTTTAATATCGATGAAACAATACATCAATGATAGGTTAGTTTAATAAGTTCAGTAATCTCTTTTTTTTTTTTAGAGGGAAGGGAGCCAAAACTCATCTCTTTTTTTAAATAGAAGACCTTTCATTAAAAAAACCTGTTACATAAAAAAAAAAAAAAAGAAATAAAACTGGAATCGACACATTGATTCTTTTTTTTTTTCGCAATTTTTTTTGAACCGTATGCATCCAAAGGTGCACGTACGGTTCCTAAGGGATGCAATTTTTTCCTTAGAGATACAATTTTGTCCTAATCAACCGACTTTATCGAGAAAGATTACTTTTTTTAGGCCAAGAGGTTGATAGCGAGATCTCAAATCAACTTGTTGGTCTCATGGTATATCTCAGTATAGAAGATGATACTAGGGATCTTTATTTGTTTATAAACTCTCCCGGCGGATGGGTAATACCAGGAATAGCCATTTATGATACTATGCAATTTGTGCCACCTGATGTGCATACAATATGCATGGGATTAGCCGCGTCAATGGGATCTTTTATTCTGGTCGGAGGAGAAATTACCAAACGTCTAGCATTCCCTCACGCTTGGCGCCAATGAGTTTTTATTTGATTGAAAAAAAAAAAGAAGACTATGCCTTCGCCATATTGATTATAAAAGAAAATTATAAGTAATAATAGCATGGCACTTCGAGTTCGATATGAGCAAACCATTATTGTTTTTTCATAACATGAGATTTTGTATCGAGATAGTAGTATGAAATAAAGGTTATTTCCGATTTGATCTTATGTGTCGGGAGTACATTTCAGCGTCACAAACCACTTTTCTTCCACACCAGAAGTCTCTTTCTGATACTTATGCTATGAAAGAAAGAGTACGAAAATGAAAAAAAAAAAGATCATTTTTTACTTATTTGATCGTATCAAAAAGAAACTTTGGGATTGCTAAATCACAGACGAGATAAATATATAAAGTAACAGAACCATCATAGTATTCTTTTTTACTTCTACGAAGGGAAGGGTGGTAAATGGATCATTCAACGATCTGGATTAGATGGATTCTATTTCTTTATTCGATAGAATAGAAGAGAAGAAAAAGTCAATTCCATTGCGGAGCCGTATGCAATGAACAAAAGATGCCTGTACGGTTGTTCAATTCTATTTGATTTTTTTTCTTGTTATTTCTTTATCCCCTACTTTAGTTTAGCCCAATCATGCGAGATAGAAGAACCGTTCATGATGTTATATCAATATCATCAGGGTTATGATTCACCAACCTGCTAGTTCTTTTTATGAGGCGCAAGCAGGGGAATTTATCCTGGAAGCGGAAGAACTACTGAAACTTCGCGAAACCCTAACAAAGGTTTATGTACAAAGAACGGGCAACCCTTTATGGGTTGTATCCGAGGATATGGAAAGGGATGTTTTTATGTCAGCAACAGAAGCCCAAGCTCATGGCATTGTTGATCTTGTAGCGGTCGAAAATGAAAATACCGGGGATTTCATATAAATCTATTTTATTTCAAACCATAATTCAAATTTTCTGTGATTTGATATTGAATAGAAATAATTCATGATGATCAATCATCAGGTTAAGATCGATCTAAACCAACCCATTTTATTTTATTCTATATATACATATATATACATACGACATGCCAACTATTAAACAACTTATTAGAAACACAAGACAGCCAATAAGAAATGTTACAAAATCTCCCGCTCTTAGAGGATGTCCTCAGCGTCGAGGAACATGTACTAGGGTGTATGTGCGACTCGTTCAGATCATAAGTTCGGACAAATGAGACAATTTTTTCAGTATCAATGACCAGTACCAATGAATAGGATAGATAGAGAAGATCTATCATATACCCATATTGTATATGGAATTTATGGTTTCCATTGGTGCAAATCCAATCATCTAGATTTGAAATAAGAAGCAATTCCCCATTGGTAGCAAATGGTTATCCATTAAGCGGAGGAAATGGTATCATAAGAAGCAAAAAGGTTATGCTCCTTTTCTTGAAAGAACGGACTAACAGGGTCAGCTACCTAGCCAACTTTCATAATTAAATGCCGTCACTGTATGGATAACTCTTTTTGTGAAAAGAGCTATTACTGTAGATAGGTAGAGCCAAAGAGTGTGAACTATACAAGTTAACAATAACATTTGATTAAATGAAAGAAGAGGCTCCGGTGTATAGAGAGGACCTCACCGTTTAAGAGGTAACCATAGAAACGATGGAACCCACTATTTTTTTTTTATTTTTATTTAGTATCGTTCTAATTTCTTATTTCCAGTGAAATAACTGGAAGGAATAGAATACAAAATCGTGGTTGGGAAGGTCATAGTAGCAAAAGCCATTGGAATTGATATTTTATATATCGGAATAATCCGTTTTGTTATTAATCGACCTGGGAAGGGGAAAAGGATGACTGAAAGAAAAGAAATCTATTAGTTATTCATTAAGCTTTAATCTGATTCAATGACTAGAGTTAAACGAGGATATACAGCTCGGAGACGTCGAACAAAAATTCGTTTATTTGCATCAACCTTTAGAGGGGCTCATTCAAGACTTACTCGAACGATTACTCAACAGAAAATGAGAGCTTTGGTTTCCTCTCATCGAGATAGAGGCAGACAAAAGAGGGATTTTCGTCGTTTGTGGATCACTCGGATAAATGCAGTAACTCGTGAGAATAAGGTATTCCATAGTTATAGTAGATTAATACACAATCTGTACAAGAAGCAATTGCTTCTTAATCGTAAAATACTTGCGCAAATAGCTATCTCAAATAAGAATTGTCTTTACATGATTTCCAATAAGATTATCAAATAAAGGAGATTCCAAAGTAATATACAGGAATGATTGAAACGGAATTCCCCGGAGAATGAACTCCGGGAAGATATAGAATAAAAATAAATTAAGATAAGTAGTAGAAATGAACGAACATCTTTCAATAAAAAAAAATATTTCTTCTTCTACCCCATTTTTTGTTTCTTATATTATAACACAAGAATCAAATCTGGATTCTAGGCCTTTTCGAACCGAACAAAACATCAGAGCTTGAGTTCCAATTGGATTTTTGAGTCAATTGAGGAGTATACCTACTTATTTCTGGTTCTAGGACCTGTAGTTCTTGGGATCGACTCAGCTCTCTCAAATTGTTTCTCATTATTAAGAAAAGGTAACAAAGATAAAATACGAGCTTGTTTTATAGCAATAGTAATTAATCGTTGTTGTTTCAAGGTCAATCTATTCACTCGTCTAGATAATATTTTTCCTTGTTCACTAATAAATCGACTAATTAAACTCATGTTTCTATAATCGATTCGATCCCCCGATCCTATTGGGGGCAAACGCCTACGAAAAGATCGCTTGTATTTACGAAAAGGTTGCTTGGATTTATCCATGGTTTATTCCTTATCTCTAAAGTTCTATTTATTTATTCATTTCAGATCCAACCGAAATAGGCTTTGATTCATATATTATTTGATTCATATACTATATATCTATACACATGAAATAATATCTACATAAAATCGGGTTTGATTTGTATATATTATGTATATTATATATGTTAAGTTCTTACTCTTCCTGTCCTGTTCTTTGGAAAGATCGAACACATGATGTTTCCTTCGATCTATTTCTTGATTTCCCCATGAATCGTATGCTTATGACAATAGCGACAAAATTTTCTCAATTCTAATCGACTGGGTGTATTGTGGCGATTCTTTTGAGTAATATATCTAGAAATGCCTCGCGATTCCTTATTGACACTATTTCGGACACAACTGGTACATTCCAAAATAACTCTGACTCTGACATCTTTACCCTTGGCCATGAACCTCCTTTAGATTTTGGATCGACTTAACTTAACTCTTCTATTTTCGATCCGAACCGAAGAAGAAGAAAAAAATCAATAGAAGTTACTAATTAGAAATTCCATTTCTAAACATTTCGTTGTAATTCTTCTTATTATCTTATCTAATTAATTTATTATCTAATTAATAGAATATGTATTAATATAGTATATATTAAGTTAAGTAATACAAAATAGAATAATAATTAAGTAATACAATTTCTTTCTAACTATCAATTATTTCTATTCTAAATCCCAATATTTCATTTAAGTATCTTCTTTCTATGTTATGATTTCGTGGAGCCTGCCCTAGACTGGATACACATTTGAATTTTATTTCTGTTTTCCCAAATTCGATCTTGGATCTACCGGATTTCTTATGAGGTTCAATACACTTTTTCTTTCTCTTTCCTTACTATCCTAAAGAATTGAAAGGGAGAGGCGAAATTTTAGTTACGTCATGTGGAATTCTATTTCTTCATTTCTTCGCATATCAATAACTAGAATGAAAAAAAGGGGAATGACAGGGCATCTGGGAATAAACGATTAATTTCTATCAATAGACCCGCTAAAGACCCAAACCATAGAGTAGTTAACACAGGTGCCACGGAGAGATATGTTTTTAGATCTCGCATTGAAAATCCTCCTTCTTTATTGTAATACATATATTGTCAGATGCTGTAGTTCAAGACAAGATCATTTTTATTTATTTTTACGCGGATTTCCTAACAAAAATGGATATGTACAATGAACCAATAGATGAGATTTCCCTGTCACTAAAAAAGAAAAAGATGACCCCTTCTTCCTGAGCATTACAGATAAATATTCATTCTTTTTTATACGTTAGGTTGGGTTTCAGATGTATATAATTCTTTTATTATATGAAACCAAAAACAAGAAATGACAAGAAAGTTCTATATAGATAGAGGAGAAAATAAAGATGTGGAAAACAAGACAGGTATTTTGTACAATGACACTGTACAACAATTTTTAAAAGGGATGTAGCGCAGCTTGGTAGCGCGTTTGTTTTGGGTACAAAATGTCACGGGTTCAAATCCTGTCATCCCTACCTATTACTTCTCCTATGGACAGTAACGAGAGATTAATTGAGATCGATTAAAATGGGGCATAATCTTTCATTTTTGGATACTATATGTATGCGAGATGTGTTAGAAGTTAAGTGGAAAAAAAAATTTTCTTTGAAAGCGCTCTTAGTTCAGTTCGGTAGAACGCGGGTCTCCAAAACCCGATGTCGTAGGTTCAAATCCTACAGAGCGTGATTCCGTCTATCTTATATATGTCGAATCACAATAAAATAACTTAACAAAACAAAGTTGAATTGCAACTGGAATTTGACCTCCTCCCTGTAGGAGGTCAATCAAAAAAAGAAATGTTACTCAATCAAAGGTCCAACTGATCACCACGTCTGTATTGTAAATATGCAGTCACAAATAATCCTGCCAAAGTAATAGGAATTAGACCTAAGACGATTCCAAATAGAAAAACTTCAATCATTTCGGTTTGTTTGAGGGGATAAAAAAAAGGGGTAAGATCTATCCCTAAATATTAATCTGAATTATCCGTGAATCTCAATGACCAAGAAAAAAATTGGCAATTGGTGCGGGAAAGAACCATAGAATATCTGGAATTCCCGAGAACTATTTTTCTGAATTATTTATTCAATTCATTTTCAAATAAGTCGTATCTTGTTCAAACCAATAAATAGAGCTGGGGTTATAGTTAAAGCAGCCAGTAGAAAACCGAAATAACTAGTTATAGTAAGCATGAAAGGGCTTTATTAGATATGTTTTTTTTTCTACATATGTTGATAAAACACTTACCTAAGTTTCCATTTTTCCCAGATACGAGGGTAATAAAAACCAATTAAGAGAATTAGTTTAGTTCCAATGGAAAATTCATGATTCATCGGTCATTATAGATAATACTAAAAAAAAGATAGAGTGACATAACATAGGTAGAAAAATTTTGATTCATCAGATGTGACATCGACCGATCCTGTGATTCCGAATCAACAAATTCATTGTGCAATTTTTGAGTTGAGTAAAGTAATAGTAATAAGAACTGTGTCGTGTAACTTCATTCGAAGATGAAATTCTATTTTCATTAATTTTGGAATAAAAGAATTGGATTTGAAAATAGCTTCAATTCCATTTTTTGGAGCGAACGACCTGATACTACCTTATTACTTATTTTAACTTTAACTCATTGCATTCAGTATAGTAATAAATAGGTTAGTTAATTACCCATAATATATCGAATAAGAAGAAAAAAAGGTGTTCCACCATCCATCGAAAGGATCTATCGAGAAACAAAAACTTTTACTTTATTTAATTATTTAATTGAAATTTTCAATTTAAATTGACTTTATTTTTGTTCTCTTTTTCGGGTCCAAAAGTCGATTCGAAAACGAGCCACCTCAATTATCCTTTTAGGTTCTATATTCTGTCTTTCCATATCATGGAGTTCCATACTTGTAGTTTGGTCAAGAAAGAATCTTTGTCTTGGACCTAATCCAACAATGATTGCATCACGAATATTGATTGTTACAACTATGTTTTCTTTCTTTCATTAAATATGATCTAAATAGTAGATACTATTACTATTATCTACTACTATTATCTACTATTATATATATATATCTTTTTTATATATATTTTATATTCTTTTTTTATTTATTATTATTAATTTCTTATTATTAATAGTTTATTTATTATAATATAGTTTATTTTTATTATATTATAGTTGTATAGTTGTTAATTATTTTTTTTTTTAGTTAAGTTATAAGTATTTATTATATTATACCAACCAATTACTTGAAATGAAAGGATTCGAATAAAACTTTTAACCAAAAAGGGTTAGATTTCGCATATAATTGAATTGTGTCAATACGATAATATCTTTCATGAATTATTAGAACCCATTGATCATTGACTTACATTTTCCCAAGATCTTTACTTTCAATTATGAAGCCAATAAGGGAAACCTTATAAAAAATTTGAGGGTTTTCTATTGATCTATTGAATAGCATAACATAAGTTATCCATAGATAAGGAACAAAAAAAGAAAAAAGGAATTGTGTAGCATTTCGGT